GATCTAGTGGTATTTTTATGGGGATTCTATCTATCGCTGTAGGATTCCTATTCAAGATCACTGCAGTTCCTTTTCGGGCGGCTGTAGGACGGACGGCCGCCTATAGGTGGTAGGGTAGGGTGGGTGGTACCGCTCAGATTGCGGCCAATCTTCCTAACCGCGCGCGGGCCGGGCTTAGAGCGCGTGAAACTCATCACTACCTCGTAAGGGCGTTGAGACCATAGCATGTTACACGAAAGCGCCGCTTTCTCTGGAGTGTTGTCGCACAGCTGCCCGCCTAGAAGAGCCACTCGCTCTGTAGTGTTGTCACACAAGATAAGCACGCCGCCCGCCTGCTGGCCGGGCGAATCGAAGTTATCTTCCGGTCAACTGTCCACCCAGTCAAGTGCAAAAAACACAGTAGAATCACGCAACGCACGCTGCTGGTGTGCTTCCTGCCCGCGAGGAAAGAAAGAAGAGCAACAAGGTTTAGTTCAGATTTGACTGTTTGCAGCATGGGAGCGGATTACCCAAAAGATCCCTGGGAACAATGAAAAAAAAAGATATCTCGGTAACGAAAACTATAGGGGGCTGTATTGGCGAGATCCAACGGTGAACAGCTGCCCAAAAGAAAAACCGCCTGGAAGTCCGAGGACCTTTAGTACCGTACCCTACCCCCGAACCAGCAGCCTTCGCGCCAAGCAAGACCGCCCTTGTCCCCTTCCTTTCTCCATTCCGCCCCCTTCTTTCTTTGTTCCAATAGAGTCTAAGGCAAAGCAAAAGTGATTCGTATGCCTACTTTACCTACTTGAACGAAAGGGAACGAACTTTGTTTCGTTTCCGGGCTTATGGATTGGATTCAGTCAGCGTCACGACATAATCAAGAAGGAGTGACGCTTTGGTTACCGGCGAGCGCTTCCAAAGGCGACCCTCTCGAGTTTCCGGCTGTTTCCTAGATTGAAGTAGCCTTTCGTCACCCTACCAAACGAAAGAAGTCACTATCAAACAGCCCCCCCAACTAGTCGTATGGGGTGCTTGTGGTAAGCTGCCTTGGATATGAGGAATTCCTAAAAAAAGGCAAAGTCCGGTATTTGACGAAGATCTTTCTATCAATAGATAGGATTTAGTGTTCGATATAGGGGATAGGATCCATCTGCTCTCTCTCAAAAAAATGGAGAGAGGGCAGATATAACGATATAAAAAAAAATCGGGAGATGCTAAAGGATGCATAGACATCTAAGGGGATGTCTATTCTATTCCTCTTTTTTTCTCTAAAAAAAAGATATCTCGTTCATCTATCTTTTGTTTATCTATCATTGATTCTATCTATGAATCAAGTCGAAAGACTTCGCTTTTGGGTTCCCCGAAGCCCCGAATGGATTGGATCGTTTCTGCCAACGAAATGAACGCGGAGCCCGTTCCGAATGCTTCTCCGACCCGGAAGTTCTCGCGAAGAGAATAAGATGCTGTTCCCCCCCCCCCTCTGTCTTTTCTCGCTTTGCTAATCTTCCCCTCTAACGCGGGCCGGGCGCGGGAGTAAGAAACCTAAGAGAGGACGCTCTTCTCTTAGGTCCTTTTTTTCAGTGCAACACAGGAAAGCGCCCTCTTTTTGTTTTGTCAAACCTGCAGCTTTCCAGATTTTGTATTGAACGCATGGCGTAGCTAGGACCTTCAAATCATGTTTGAGCCCATGTTCAAACCGCCCTATTTTTTATATTTTTTTTTACTAAGGCGGAATGCCCGCCAAGTTCAGATAAGGGAATGCTTTCCCCAACCATTAAAGGAAAGGCTCGACGAAGGGAGGGGGAAGGAAAACGCTTTCGGAGATAGAGATTTTATTTGTTTTTCATCGAAAACGAAGAAGGCCGAGGATGGCCTACGGTGCGTATTATCTGAGGGGAACACGCTTTTTCGACCGCGGTAGTATGATTGCCGGGCCCTCTCCTCGTTCCGCCCGCTGGCCTATTGGGATAGCAGCCTTCGGGCTTTGCCTGCCCTTAAAAAAAAAATTCCGGCTCGGCCCGGGAAAGCGCTGGCAACAACAGAAAGGAAGGGGTCCATGTAGCTGCTGCGCCCGCCCCCTTCTTAGTCAATGGGGCAGCAGGTTCGGCATCTACTAGAAAAGAGAGAATCCGCTTCAGATAACCACTCCTCTGCTAGGCAGCGTGTCGAATGGCCGAGAGCGGACCTTTTTGGATATATAATCCAAGTCGAGAGTGGAGTTACGGGAACAGCCGTCTGATGGAAAACTACTTTCACGTTCGGTTCAGAGAGCACTTTTTTCGTTGAGAATTCCTCGTTCCCTTTCGTGTAAATTCCCCTGCAACGAATTAAAAACTTGCGGGGCCCTCCTATCTATTTATTCCCTCTCTCGAGCCCCGAAGAAAACCCCCTCCCCTTCGGACTCCACATCTCTTTTGACTCTATATATGTGGGCACCTGATATCTATGAGGGTTCACCCACCCCGGTTACAGCATTCCTTTCTATTGCGCCTAAAATTTCTATTTCTGCAAATATTTCACGTGTTTCTATTTATGGTTCCTATGGAGCTACATTGCAACAAATCTTCTTTTTCTGCAGCATTGCTTCTATGATCTTAGGAGCACTGGCCGCCATGGCCCAAACGAAAGTAAAAAGACCTCTAGCTCATAGTTCAATTGGACATGTAGGTTATATTCGTACAGGTTTATCATGTGGAACCATAGAAGGAATTCAATCACTACTAATTGGTATCTTTATTTATGCATTAATGACGATAGATGCATTCGCCATAGTTTTAGCATTACGGCAAACCCGTGTCAAATATATAGCGGATTTGGGCGCTCTAGCCAAAACGAATCCTATTTCGGCTATTACCTTCTCTATTACTATGTTCTCATACGCAGGAATACCCCCGTTAGCCGGCTTTTGTAGCAAATTCTATTTGTTCTTCGCCGCTTTGGGTTGTGGGGCTTACTTCCTAGCCCCAGTGGGAGTAGTGACTAGCGTTATAGGTCGTTGGGCGGCCGGAAGGTTGCCACGAGTAAGTCAGTTTGGGGGACCGAAGGCAGTTCTCCGTGCACCGGACACGTAGCTTATCGAATCCAGTTGCGACACGGATGGGAATGCATGCTACGAAAGATAGAGTCGAGTCTGATACATCAGCCGTCTACTCAATATCCTTGTATGAGTCCATAATCACTACACGAGATGAACCTTGGTTTGGTGAATTGAAGTTGACCTTAGGTGTAATAGGGACTCCCAGTTACTGTGCGCGATCGTATACTGAGGTGCTCCCCGCCGGTTGTTGGAACGACGCGAGCCGGGCCGGGCCTCGATTCAGAAAGATGAAGGGCCAAAAGGTACAGTATAAATGGGGGGTTACAAATTCTCCATCTCATTGGGGGCGGAAAACGAATAGACATCTCGATGTGATACAGCCTTTTCTATTTTAGTTGGTAAAGAACGGCGAAGTCCATCCGAACCGTCCAATGAAGAATAAAGAGGAGAGCAAAGCGCCAATGGCACGCGAAGCGCATGCGGAACGGGCACGGAGAAAAAAAAGTGTGGAGGAGAAGCAGCCCGAGCTCATTCCCTTCGCTTCCTGGGCCCAAAGCAGTGCAGTCTTTCCTGGCCAAATCAAGGATTTGGGGCTTCTTGCTACGCTACTTAACTATATAAAAAAATAAATTTTTTGTTTTAGTAATATATATGAATAGAAAGATAGATCCATCCATCTATCCTATCTGATTTCGATTTTGATATCTAAAAAAGAATCGATTTCATTCAACGTTTGATTCAAAGAACTGCGCTTAGCCCCCCCGCTCATGAAACGGCTCTGCTGCAATGGATGGCAGAGGGTCCGTAGTACCCAAAGCGCTGGAGTGATCCAGTAGCCGGGAAGGGGCCTAGAAGTGCCTACTACTATACCACACTACACTTGGCTCTACACATTTACAGAGCTAACCCCTGCCCAGTCCCTGGCAGAGCTAAGGGGGCTTCAATCCTTATTCCTTATCCCCATCTTCGCCCAGGCTAGCGGGGCCTTACTTATTCAGGGGGGAGAGTAGAGCCTCGAGAAGCACTGTTGAGAGGAAGAACCTTGGCTCCTTTTCATTCTCTACAGGGTTCCAACCCTTTCTTCAACATAGGTGACAACGAGCGGGGCAGAGATGGAAGAGATCGAACACGGGAATAAGAAGCAAGCTCGCTGTCCTTTTTTTGATAGAGGGGGATGGAGAAAGTGGACAAAACAGACTCGCATTTCCCAGTCGGGTTCCTTTTTCGTCTCGCATTTGTCATAGAACAAATACGGAAAAAGAATCATATTGAAAACGTTCCTAACCCACCAACCCCTTCCTTCGTAGAGCCGTGCATTGTAAGTGATCCGAACCCGCCCGGAGCGAGCCTCCCATAGAGGCAAGTGAAGTTAGTGAGCCGTATGATGGGCAACTATCTCCTGCGGTTCGGAGAGGACTCAGCTGTTAGTTAGAACCCCCTTGGTTTCGGGGTGGACCCTTTCACTCTATTTTATTATATACGCTTAGCGAAAAGAATGTTTTTTGATACGCCTAGGACATGGATTCTATATGAACCAATGGATCGTGACAAGTCGTTACTACTAGCAATGACTTCCTCTTTCATTACTTCATCCTTTCCATATCCCTCTCCCTTGTTCTCAGTTACTCATCAAATGGCACTCAGTTCATATCTTTAAGTTCGATCATTGACAAGGTTCAAAGAAAGGGTGGCCATTGAAAAATAATCGATTCCAAACCCCAATGCATCGCCTGAAATTGCTAGTGTAATATAGTATTCGACAACATAACTTCTTCAAATCTACGTTTACGGCTACGTTTTTTCAGACGGAGGGCCGCCCTACTTATGAAATACGTACTTCAGTCCACTGCTAGAAATATCAAATATCGAAGTTAGTTGGTGGAAACGCCGGGAGAGGATCTGGATCCAAATCCACCATGAGGGCGGTTCTCTTCTTTCTTCTGGATGTTTTTTGGTTTCAGCACCTATTAAAAAACACGGGAAAATAAACTTTTTTTACGTAAGGATTCTTTGTTCATTTTCTTGATCTCCACACTTACTGGAACCCCTATTCCTATAAAAAATCCCGGGAAAACAAGCTTTTTTCAAGGTTTTTTTGGTCGTCGTAAAGGGAATTGAGGATTTCATCCATTTTTACCGGGAAAACGGAATTATTTGAAGAAGTTTCTGTCTCCCCTTAAAAACCCCATTCTTCTCCTTTTTAGGTTGCTTCAGAAGCTCAAAATATGTACTGATATCCGGCGTGAAGAGCTATTTCGGGTACACAATTGGGTTGTAAACTCCATTTTTTTTTCGTGCTTAAACGAGCTCTCAGTCCGTTTTCGGAGATGAGGAGAAAGCCTTTTTTCGTCTTGAGATTCTAATCGATGAGTAGAAATGGTTCTAAATAGTACGAATACTACCATACACATAGAATACAGGCGGTACGAAGTACACCTCTCGGTCCGTAGAGTAACTGTAGCTGCTTCAACCACCTTAGAGTCCACCTACGTGGGAGACAGAAGGATTCTACAAACAAGGGTTTACAAACGGGAAGGCAACGAAAGCCTTTTCGCGATTCGCCGACAATGATAGAGTTTAAGGGGGCATGGACCTTATAAGTCCTGGTCTTTAAGCTTTAATGGGCCCTCAGGGAGAGAAGGGTGCGCGTAGATCAGAGTAAGCTAAGTTCCGGTAAGCAACCCCTTTTTAGAGCTAAAGAGTTAAGGCATTAGGCTTATACTTAGGATCGTGAGAACCAGTCATAGTCTTTATTATTTGTTTGTGCGTTCATCTCTCCATCTAAGAAATGGTCTCTTCCACGAAAGTGCTTGAAGGAGAAATAAAGATAAGCTCTCCGTAGGGTCCCCCGGGATATGGGACGCGTGTCTAGTTCTCATTGGAAAGGAATCAGCTGAATATTTCTTCTGTCTCCCGCCTGACACAGTTTGACACGCGGTGATACCTGATTGGCTCCAAATCTATAGTTGTAGAAATAATAGCATTCAAACAAGCACGCGGGAAAAAGCAAGCGTCTGATCAGATCCATCTGCGAGGTAGGCCAAACATCTTTTTCCTAAGCGAGGACGGAGCTGGCGAGTGACGATTGCCCTATCTCTTAAAGGGGGTTTGGAACCCGGGGGTACTCTCTGACAGAATTGACGCTTCGCGTGGGCGCTCTATTATTGCCTCCTATTCCTGAGGGGGTGATCGGGGTTGCGTGGCGATACCCGCGAAAAAAAAGGACTATTCGCTCTTTGGGGAGGGCCTTTCGTACTCAAGGGAGAATTATTGAGCGCACTAAAATCTAGTGGATGGGTTCAATATTCATGAAAAGCCAGGTTTGAAATGATCCATGTTACGGAACCAAGACAACCTATCTTACTAATAAAAAAAGGGTTAAGGGCCTCCAACGCCTATAAATAGAAGCTTCTTTCGGTCTCTCTTTGGCAAAGGGAACTTAGAAGTCGGCAAGAAAGAGCTTTGAGTAGCCATGGATATCGCTAGCAGACTTGCGATAATTGAGCAACAAATACGTCAGGTGGAAAACCAGAAGCTCCAACGGGAGCAAACGCTGGGTGCGTTCTGGGAACATCTGCCTGCTATCGATCCAATTATCATACGAGATCGTATGCTTTTTCTCCAGAACGAAATACGCACTCTCGAAAACAGGAAGAGGGCGCTGCTCCAAGAACGGGAGGGGCTCCTTGTGGAGGTTGCCATCCTCCGTGACCCACCCACTGGGGAGACTGGAAGAAATTAACAAGTGCTTAGCTCAGTTTCCAGCACTGTTCATTATTATGTTTAATTAAGTTCTATGTCTTTTGTTAACTTAATCTTAATATGTTGTTAGTTAACTTTGTAATGTTGTGTGGCTGAAAGTTGTCCATGTGTAAGCTTTCTATTGGATGTACTCCTATGTATAAAAACTGTAGTGCTGGAATGAAGAAGAATAAAAATCTGCTCTGTTCTAGTCGTGCAGAAAAATTTCTGATTTGAATTATTTAGACGATTCTATTGATTTCTTCTCGGTGCGGGTCTATCCCTAGGACTCCTTCTCGTGAACTAGGGTCAAATAAATAGATGGATCGCCCTTTCCTGTCCTGGAAGTTGATCCCCGTTGCCCAAAGCGTTCTAAGAGTCAAGTAAATGGTGGGACCTCCTTCCGGGAACTCCGATTAACTTATCTTATTGAGCCCCTCTCCTAGGGTTGGTTTTCTCATCTGACCTGAGTTAAGTAGCTCTCTTGTTCTTGGCTGCTAGACGAGGAGCTGGGTAGAGAGATAATAGATCCTCCCCCTAGGATGGTAGCTTCTATTCCTTGATTGCCCTGTAAGTTAAATAAGGGATTCTAATGCTTCTTGAAGCGGCATAAACTACTATATAGAATCTTGAGTGCCTTCCCTTCGGAAACCAACTAAGGCAACTCCGATTGAATGCAGAATCCCGCTAGCCATTAAGTAGGTTTAGCCAGTTCACTAGGAAGAAGTAAACCACTCACCCCCAACTTTATAATGGGCCGGTGGAAGACAGAAACGTCTATTTTCCAAGAAGCAAGTGAGCAAATTCCCAGTTGTTACAAAAGAGAGCTAAACAAGTCAATGCGCATCGTGGAACTATACTATATGTTCCTCGGCCGGATCAAGCAGCGGGGTTGCTTCAGAAGCAAGTAAAGGCTCAAGGCAAGCTCAGGTCACCAGAAAGTGGGCATCAGAAATAGGCCTTTTTTATATTTCTAAGCTGATCGAGACCCACTCTTCTCAATAAATGCCACTATCAATAAAAAAGGGTTATTCAAATGTATTTCCCGCCCATTGCACTGATCAGAACCGTACTTAACTTACCAATCAGAATGCCGTGGTGGAACCGCAGGGACTGCAAGGTGAAAGCATGACTTTGATTCAACTGATCGGTCGGTCTACGCCCTTCGTGGAGCATGCAGTTCTCCCGAAAAAGACTTGTTAGAGAAGAGGGGGCTATTTCGTATCAAGGTTTGGAAGAGATATGTACTAGAAGCGACTCCTTGGCATAAGAGCACTAAGTGAGTTACTCCCTAATCTTCTGATCAATCCCACAACGGAACCTTATAACTCCTCCTATCTTGTAGCTGCTTTTGCCATTGGTGCAGATCTGATTGAAGTAGGTGAATCAAAGGATATCTCAGACAGGCAAAGTCATTCTATGAGCACTTGTGCCACTTTTATAAGGCTTGCTAAGACGCCCCAACATGCAATCTCCAAGTCGTGGAATAAAGCTTTCTCTATAGACTTGTGCCGTCTGGGGATGGATCTAGTATTCCAGTAGCTGAGACTGAGGAAAGGTTAGCCAAGAGATTGTACGATTCTTCGACTCCCATCAACTCCCATTTGACTCCTAACGCGGAAAGAAAAAAAGATAAGACACACATTTGGTTCTGAAGTAGTGAACTATGTTTGTGCAGAAAAGCGTTTCGTTGTTTTTGGCTGAAAGGCCAATTCATTCTTTTTCCAGTTTCGTTACACATAAGGCATAAGGAATAAAGCTACTATAGGAATAGGAATAGGGATAAGGGTTAACCAGCGGGAGAGGAAAGAAATGCCCTTGTTTCTATCCGACCTAAAGGTTGGGCATCCCCAAGACAAGAGAAATATCAGTCGGTGAGGTTCGGATCGATCGGATCAACGGGAGCGAAAGCTGCTCGGAGAGAAAAAGAAAGTATGGCGTCTTTGGTCTTCTATGGAAGTCTTGGCTGAATCACTTGATCCAGTTAATCAAGAATCTTCTGACGAATAAGAATTGGAATTCACATCTGAGCAGTAAGGGAGGGGAAAAAGTAGTAGGATTCAGAGAAAAACCAACGGCGGAAAACCGCTCCCCTTTCAGTCGAGCAAGTAGATTCAGCGATTATTGCTATTCTTTAACGCCCCCCGAAGATTCATTAACATTAAGTAGCGTACGCCTGGTTCACCGCTAAATACACGAAAGAAGAACGGCTCTCCCGTTTGATGACTAAGGGGAAGGTAGTTTACTTGCACTTATGCTTGAGTAAGGCTCCGAAGGAGAGGCTCAAAAGGCTCCGAAGGAGAAGTAGGATTCTAGACGGACAGGAAAAGCATAAAGTATGAGGTTAAGATAGATTAGTCAAACTGCTCTAAAGTTATAAAAGAAAAGGTCCCAGTTCTCCTTTTTTTAGTAGATGGCTCGCCCGGTTGACTGCAATAGCAGCTGTTGCCGAAAGTGCTTATGCTTACTAAGATGGGTCACTTAGCGGTAAAAGTAGGAATGATTCCGTGGATCAAGGACTTTTTCCGCTGTCTACTAGGACGGAATTGGGTTTTTAACACAGTTATAGTTGCTGCCAGAAGGTGCTATGCTATTACTAAAGCGGGGCACCCGCGATGTGGAGGTAAGACTGATTTCTGTTCCCCCGGGGCTTCTTTCCCCAGTGCCAGATCTTGTTCTTTCACCTGTGCCCATGGAATTCTTTCTACTGTTCACTGATTGATCGAAATCCGGAAGCCAATTCTAAGTGCCGGTTTAGTTGAAGGATCCCGCGTACCATCAAGTGCAGATTGAGTGCCATATCCCATTTTCGTTTGTTGCCTATATCAGGATCGAGAGTAAGGGGACGGGGTTGATTCGGAACCTACTGATCCTCTGAAGAGCCAATTGTAGTTGATCCACCTGAGGCAGTAGTTAAGGCAGTTTCAGTCGATCCAGCCGCAACGGAAAGACCCACTAGGTAAGGGCTTACTACAAAAGAAAGGTAGTTTACTTGCTTACTTGTTAGAGTAAGGCTTTCCTTGAGTTTTCAATAACTAAAGCGCTAACGAGCAAGAAAACGGATGCGCGTTAGCGCAACGGCTTTCGCGCAGCTCAATCCCTTGCTTGTTGCTTTCGAGCCGGAGCTTTCTGGGTAGTGCAGTGGTCCGTGAAGGTTAAATCACACTTGTGTTAAGCAAGCAGAGTAGTCAAGCCAGAGAGGCAAAAAAAAGCAAGAAGCGGTTTTCGTTCGATCGACGGAATCCATCGTACTTTCACTGCTGTGGACCGGCTTTCATAAAGCACCCTTGGGCAGCAGCAACTATTGAGATCCAATTCCGAGATCAATTCGACAATGAAACTCTTCAAGCAATGATCTTCTCTATGTCATTTCTCTTGACGCGATACAAAAGACGACTTTCGAGAGTCACTTAGACCCCTGACCTCTAAAGACGCTGTGTGGGCAAGTCGATCAAAGTAAGAGCAGGGAGGTAATATTTACAGTTGTTGTAGTACGACTTTTTATTTCCTGTTCGGTCTTTCAATAAGTAGTCAGTTGCAGGCTAAGAAGCCTCGTAGTCAGACTTAACATTGATTAAAGCAGCTGTTGGAGAGAAGGCACCAGTCAGACCGGTAGTACGCAGCGGCAGTTTTTAATCATACAATGTGTACTCGAAGTCTGACTTTTAGCGGTAGTCAGCTGTCCTCGTTCTCCTCTTTTCATTGCCCTATTGAGTAAGGGTCGGTGTTTGCAAAAATGTCGAGCCGACGGGGTCAGGTACCAGTAGTGACAATGGCAAAGGGGGGAGCTGGACACTAGTTGTGCTAGTGGAATGACCCAACTGGACCTAGTCAGCCCGAACCGTTTTGCGGTTCTAGAGGACCCTGAACAATAAGAGGCAAAGATGCCAGATCTGGACACTTCTGAACCGGAAGAGATTGCGCAGGATGAGTGTCTGGGTAACAAAGCCGAGAAGGGTGTAGTCAAGGGGATAACTCCCGAGGAGAGTGATTTGGCCCATAGAAGCGAGGATCTGGAAGAGAGGGTTGATACCGGGTCAACTATGACAGTGACTGAGGGGGACTTGTTCTGTGATAAACAAATGACTCCAAACAAGAACCCCAGGGCAGCCAATCGTAAGAAAAGAGGTGAACCTGAGAAGAGCAGTAAGAGTAAGCGTTCAGGTGCTGGTGCTATGCCCTTAAAGGCGGAAGATCCTCCCCTGGTTCTAACCACCCTGAATGAAGAGTGGGCGAACAAAATGCAAAACATATCAGAGATGTAGAATTCTAAGAAAGAGGGGGGAAGGGGAAAGTCAAGGCCAAAGAACAAAAGACAAATAAGGGCTACACAAGACGAAAAACCAGAGGCAGCGCTAAGGCGCGAGGGGGATGTGAAAACAACAACAGTTCCACATGAAGGTCCTTGGAATGGAAGAAGGATCGGTAAAGTCGAGAAGCAGAGAGAGGCCAAAGATTATATAAGAGCGCAAGAGGAAGATTTGATTGGCTTGGTGGAAACCAAAGTGAGGAGTGGAAAGGCGGCCAGAATTACCAGATGCTTAGGAAAGGATTGTAGTAAAGCCATTACTGTGGAGAATGAAGCCGGTAACGGCAGAATTTGGCTGATCTGGAATATGTACAAACATCTTATCAGGGAATGCGCATTGACTCATTCTATCTTGATAGAGAGATTTCGAATTCGACGAAATGAAGTACGGAGTGCCCGCTACTCGTTCATCATTCAGACAGATGCGCCTCTCTCCCAGTCGTCCGGGCTCATCGTTCAATCAATCATTCGTACGGGGAATAGAAAGTGGCCGGAGTGGCTTTTATGGGTAGAATGCTCCTCCCGATTCTCCTGATGTAGCTGGTTTTTCCGGCCAACCACGGTCGATCCGGCCACTTTGACTGCTGCCAAACCCTTCTTTAATGGGAGGATCTTCATCCCGACCACCAGATCCTTCTTCTTCTAAGTCTTACGCAGCTATAGTGGAAAAAAAACTCTCGTCTGTCACCTTTACAACATAGGCCCCTTCCCTTTTAAAAGCCCGATCTCTCATCAAGGAGAGCCGGGGTGTGTGCTTCACTTATGTTATGATGAGATTCACAGATCAGTAGATCCATTACGCTTTTCTTTGATAGCAAAGTTATCCTCAGGCCATCCTCTGTAGATGAGATTAGACCTCATGTTCGCACTCACTGGATGATGAACAGCGAAGTTCATATTGAATTACTCGATCCAAGACAGTTATTATGAGGTTATCATCACAAGAAGATTTCATTCAAGCTTGGACCAGGGAATCTCTCGTCATTAAGGCTTATTATTTCGTCTCCTTGGTTTGATCTGCGGTTTGAATCTTCTATTGCACCACTTTTGATCTCTCTCCTAAACCTTCCCCTTAATTTCTTCAATCCAGACTACCTTAAATCTATTGCAGGGGTGATAGGTAGGGCTCTGAGATTCGATGGCCCAACGATAGGGTTGGTGTGGCCAGACCACTGCGCAAATATAACGCTCGCGTCTGCGTGGAGATAGATCTCTTAAAGCCTAGGCCAAATCGGATCTGGTTAGGAATGGGTGCAGGAGGCAAATGGCGGAAAATCATCTACGAGAGAGTTCCTAAGTTTTGTTCCCACTGCATGCTTCGAGGCCGCGACAATTAAAGTTGCGGACATCTTCCTCAACCTATGGAAAAAAGAGAAAAAACCAAAAAAGGGTTCAAAAAGCCTTTCACAAAGACCCTTACACAATAGGGCAAGCCTAAAATGAGTAAGGCCAAACTCAAGGCCTCAGATTCTCACGAAAGCCATTGATAATCATCAGAACAACCAGATCGTTATTCAGCCCTCAGATAAAGAGACGTCTACCCACCCAACTTTGGATCCCTCCCCAACGGCAATCAATGAAGTTGAATAAGCACTCCCGGCAGAACAATTGTATTGAGATTTCGAGCACTGATTTGATCGTTCATGATCCTGCTCCATCTGCTCTCAATACATTGATTCATCAATCCACTCATGATGATATCAATGCTAGTAATCTTTCTTTACAGCAGTCCCATTGCCATATCTCTGAGAACAATCATTCCGATTTCGTTCCAAAAGAAGAGACATTGGCGGATATCTCTTCGAAAAAATCCGATTCTGTTTATAGAAATTTAAAGAGATTTATTGCAGTTCTCTCTCTTAATCTTAAATGCATGCATAGAGAAGACTGGGTCCAAAGCATTGCAGGGAGCGCAGGAAGCTAAGGCTCCATGTTCGGTTCTGGTAAAGAGGGCGGGAGGTAGGCTTGGAAGGAAAGTTAGAGTGGGGCTTTTATAACCCACCACGGTTAGGGATGGAGTTCTCACCCCCGGGCAAGAATAGGAGGTCCTACACTCGCTCACAACCGCTTATTTAGTTGATATTGTTGGTTACGTCCCGTGGACTTCGATCAAAAGAGGAAGGACAATGCCCATCATACCATTCGGGGATGTTAGTCAGGCCATTCCAGGAGACAGCAGCGGGCTGGGACCGAAGCTCGCTATGCCGCATTTTGAAATGAACGAGAAAGTTCAACATAGGGGAGAAAGTCTTGAAAAATATTCTTTCCGGACGCGAGCCTCACCCAAGGGGGAAACTCCATTTTATGCTCGCTCTCTTCTGTCATGCGCATCATGGCCGGGTGAGTTGGCCCATTGCGAATTAACCTCAGTGCTTCCAATCAGGTCATGCACTTTTTAAGATGCGGAACCTGGGCTTCAAAATAGGGGACATTTTTTAGTAGGGGGGGTAAGGAAGGTGCCGAGGTCTTAATAGAAAGGGGTTGATAGTCCCGTCTGCTAGGCTTTTCCGAACTTCCCTTCGCCTTTCTGCCCGTGAAATCCTTTTCTTCCGCTTTTTCCCAACGAGATATCCCCATTCTTTAGTATTGAAGCATATATTAGTTCCAGAGAATCATCCGAACATTCTGAGATACGGTTGTCAAATGGGGGAAGAGGAACGAGAGGCGTCCCTAAGCCTTCCGGCTCACTAGTAGGTGACGAGGGGATTTCTAAAAAAGGGGTAATTTTTTCTGCCGATGCATTCGTTCGGATACATTCTTCCTTCTTCACCTTTTCAACCCACCCATACTAAAAAAGCAAATTTGCCTTCCTGGTAATGAATTGAGCGGCAGCGAGGAGGTCCGGTTCCATAGTGATTTCGTCTGCTTTTGGAACCTGGGGACAAAGAAAGTTACTTCGGAGTTTTGAATTCTCAGAACCTCCTTCGAATTACAGAACTGGAGGGGGTCTCACAGGCATCTCTCTTCGAGCGGCAGTGCAAGCTCGGATGGTGTTAGCGCTGGCAGAAGGTCTGGGATTAGTTTGTACCGGTGTAGGTTCCTGAGTAGTGACTTGTCCCCCTTGATGTTGTGGCATTGGATTAGTATAGATCCCCATATTACTAGCTTCAGTGACATTGGCGGCTTTCAGGTATGCCTTAACTTCGTTCCAATTGATACGATTTTAATCATTCATGTCATAGATGACATCACGCAAAGTGTGACACTCTTCGATGGTATGGCCCGCGTATCGGCGAAATGGACAGATTTAAAAATAGTCGAGACCGGGAGGCCAGGGGAGTGGTTTATCTCTGGGTAGAGAAATGGCTTTCCAGGCCCCCTGGATGGCTTGCTGATTCCGGGTGCTCTGTTGTCTCTGTGCATTCTGCTGTGCTTGAACCGCATTAATTTGATCCGGAGTGATGGTAACCTCTTGAGTTGGCTGCTGGGTTCTTAGGGTATTCTTCGGCCTGCCTTCTCCCCCATTAGAACTTTTCCTGAGGAAAGTGATAGACCCGTCTTTTATACTCCTCTGCATGCGGGCAGCTCGTTCAAACAGTTGAGGGAATGTTCGGAAATCTCCTAGCACCATCGCTTCCTTGATGGGCCCACGCAGGTTGATGTCGGCAAAAATCCTTGAATCTAAGTTTCCCCCCGTATTGGTCTGCTCTACTGCAGCTTGTATCATTGCCTCAATCTCCATCTTTCCGGGGGGCTTCCCCATGGGGACCACAGAGCGATCATAGTATAACTCTTCAATAGGAGATTCATAAGCGAATCGCTTTCGAGGCCTCTCGGATTGCCCATTCATGAAATAAGGTGCAGGAGTTCTTTGCATCCGTAGAGGAGGCTAATCCATGATTGGGAATTGGAATGTGGGTGCTTGACCGGATGCCCCTCCATTGATCTTGGCTTGCTTCATTGCATTCATGAATTCTTTGTTTGATTCTTAGGGCTTCTTCCTCTTCCGCTTTTCCCCATCTTACTAATCATAATAAAGGGGCAGGCAATCGGTCAAAGGTATCCCCAAGTCGGAATTCCGGCAACACCAAGAAGTATCCATTCTTAACACAATGAAACCGCCGGCTTTTTAAAAATATTTCCTCTTCAATTATGCACGATTTACTGTACTGGGGTTGTCTTCCTTTCTTGGGAGTAAAGTGAGGAGTCAATGAAGGTTTGCTTGTGGTTCTAATTGATAGGTGTTTGCAATGGGCTTTCGTCTCAGGCTCAGGTAGTTCAGTCTCCGGTGAAGTAGGGTTAGATCAGTCTCAGGGTCCGAAGGAGATAGAGTTATGGCATTTCTAGGGTTCGAAGACGGTACTATTGATTTCATCAATACCAAGCGGGACTTGCTTAATGGGACATTCGAGAAGGAGCTGGACAGAGGAATTCGATCTTCAGCTAAAGGTACTTGAGGGTAAGGAAAGCCGTATAGTGAGTCAAGCTCAATTGTAGTTCCCTTTCCCCTATATGTGCGATTAGATTACCTTTCTCATTTGCTTAGTCCCGCTCCGTCTGTCCTTTCTTCCGTCTCTATGTCTATTTCTCAATAGGCAGTGAATGAACAACTTCTTATATAAGGATTTCTCGTAAGCGAAGAAACTTCTTTTCTAACTGGGTGAAGGCACGATAGCTACTGAACTAATGGGTGAGGGTACGACACTACAAGGCAACGAAGTTAAGAATAAGTTCTTCTGGTAATCAAGGAGCAGCCAAAGGAAGGTACTCTCGGGAAAATCCATGTGAATAAGGAATGAAATCCGCGGAAGGGAGGAATTAAATCTTCTTCTTGAAAGCTGAAGGAAGTGTAAACTGTTCGAACGGCCGGTACTTAGCAACGGAAGTAGGAGGAGATCGAGCTAATCAGTCTATGTTGCTCCCGCTCAGGAAAGAAGACAGGGGCAAGTCGATGAAAGTCAGGTTTTTAACCGATTCAGGATCAACTTCGAATCCAATAGAAGGACTTCTAGGTTCAGACAAGGTTGCTCTGCTTCGCAACCAGTGTTTCAAGTGCCAATCCCAAGCTCTCCAACGGCAGCATTCCAAGCAACCCTAACCAGCAGCAAAGCGCTTCCTCGAAGGCAAAGTAAGCACCGTAGATAGATATAGTGTAAGCAAGCAAGGGGGCGAAGCGGTAAGCAAAGATCAATTGAGAATATAAGGATAGGTTGTAAGCTACGAATCACGAGTTATGGGTTCAACTATTTCTTCTACGTACAGGATTCTATCCCTTCAAACCTGCCAGTGCTCAAGTCAAGTAGAAATAGGGTGGTTAGGGAGGGTCGATCCATCAACGGATCCAACAACAGATCAATCCTCAAGTAATCCACGGAGAAAAAAAATAGTATATGACTAAGATCTGTCTTTTGATGCGGGAAAATGAGGCAAAGAAGTCAGTGCAGGCTCTTATGATTAGTAAGAGGAAGGTAAGTTTACGCTCTTACGACCGGAAGCGAAAGATGACTTGACCTTTAGACTTTATCAGAGGAATTATTATCGCTTAGCGCTTGCGCTGAGGAAGGAAAACTAAAGCTCCGAGGAAGACAGAGTAATTCGATCTTTTGGGAATGGGGGATTCAGGTAAGAGTTCATTCCGGCATAACTTGGCGCAAGGAATTTGCTCGTTCCGAGCGAGGTTCGACGTTAGTTGAAGTTGACATTGAGTCGCGCACTTCCTGGAGTGGGGAGTGAATTCATGCGTACCTCAACGCAAGGATTGAATTAGCTCATCTCGAGTTACGTGAGTGAACTTTCGCTTCTTCTTACTTTGGTCGATCAGTCAACCTGCCCTCCCCTTTATCAGTCTTAAGCGAACTCTTTCCCGACTGGCATCTTAGAATAAAGGAATATAAACTCTTCCAGATCCGGAATTTGCAACATCAAGAATAGAAGTAGAAGCATGCTATGCTAGCATAGAATAGAAGTCCCGAGTGAAAACGACTTTCCTTAGGATGAGCTTTTAGGGCACAGTAGAAAGAGCTTATTCGTCGATAACAAGCCTTTCTTCATATCATAAAGGAATAGAACCGGAAAGCTTTGATGCGAGAAAAGTAAGTCCATCCGCACTATAAAGACAGACGGATTCTCTCTCTTCTGCGTATCGCTTTATATAAGCTCCAGTGAACCCAATGCAAGACAGAGGGATCCTATAATAAGACTGACTCCTTCTATTCTCTTTCCCAAAGTGGAATGCTTCTTTTATGCAATTAGCTTCCTGCCAAAACAACTAGTTCGATCCAACCCAGCGGACTTAGAGCCAGAAATGCGTACTTTCTGAATAAGCGTATCATGTTTAAAGAGTTCCAACCTATTCTAAGATTCTAAGAGCAGATTCGCCGTAAACAGATGACTCATTGTCTCTGTAAACCACTGATTCAAGGCCTAGTTGAATTACGGCTATTCTCACTATTCTTTCCATGTCTTTTTTCCTCTCCAGTGAACCGACTAAAAACGGAATAAAATCCAATCCAGAAAGTAATATCCACAAAGCTGACTGCCGGAAAGCTCTGACTCCCTACTTTCCTGAAACCAAAGCTTTATTCAAGCCAAGCTGACTAAAGCTAAGAGAACCACTTTCCCTCACAGCCTGAATGCATGCTTCCCGCTCCGAACCTGGATGACTTCATTTCCTGTGCCCTATTCACTCTCTTCCTTCTCATTCATTGATCTAAGACAACTCTTGCTTGAAAGGACAGTTGAATTAAGATTAATAAGGTGTTCTATGAGTCCTCAGAAAACAGAACTCCTAGTAGGCCACGAACTCCCTTTCAAGCTTTAACCGACCCGAATCAAATCCAGATGCCTCACCAGATAGTTCTCCTTTCATCTGTCCGATCATTCGACTAAGGCAGCCGATTCTATGCCACTAAAGCTTCATGCCATTGAAGACTGGTCCCGAAAGCGATTAGTAAGCGAACTAGGATCTGCAAGATTCGACTTTGATCCGCCTATGAACCTTGGTTCACGCTCTACGTATCTTATTCTTTCAAGCCCTCTTTCTTCTGTCCGAATTGCTTGCTTCCTTCCCTTCCTTTGCCAAAGAAAGGAATGAACCAAGTGCCATAGCCCCTTCTTTCCTACCTGAATCAAGGAAGCCAAACCCTCGTGCCAAAGAATGCGGAATGGAATGCCTTCTTCCTCTCCCTCAAAACTCTTCATGCGTACTTGACTAAAAAGCTTTCGGCTAGGCTTTCAGCCTTCTCTTCTCTGATAGTTCATTCCATCTATGCTAAGTTTACTAGTTCCTGTATTCAACGTAAAGTAAACTCTTTCATCTCTTATTGCTCCAGCTCCTAAGGAATGAGATTAGCTTGATTACGCACCAGATTTACTTTTAGTTACTGAAAGCGCTGATGAACGATCTTCCTTATTTTAGGATGCAACTCGGATTCCTCCTTCACGGCTTGAAGCCGGATAGCTTGAAGCTTAAGGGCTCTCGGAATTCCCTTTCAAGCTTTCTCGAGTCACCCTAACGTAACGGCTAAGAGAACTTGGCTAACTTCGATCAATTCCACGACTTTCCATCCTTCTTGTGTTGTGAGAGTTTCAGATTAAGGGGATGCGAGTCATCAGTTCTTTCCTCCTAGTCTAGGCTTTAGGCCTGATAGTTCATTCTCGAGGATCACTGAACTTGGCTTACTTCTTACTGAATGCCGTACTTAGAGTTATCCCACTCGGGGTGAGCTCTTAGCGATTAGTCAGTCCGGGTCCAGCTAGTCTTGCACTTTCAGACCGGTCCTTCAAACAAAGGCTTAGTAAGCACAGATTCCCTATAAATAAAAATTTCCTATAAAGAAAGATTTCCTCTCTTCCCCAGAATTAGAATGCTTTCCTTAGCTAATACTGATTGATTCACCGCATCTTCTCGTTCATTACATTAGGAGATCTAACCAAGCACTCGAAATGCGACATTGACTAAAGAAGGTAGACAAAAAGGCAAACTAGAGAAAAAGCCAAGCTGACTGAATTGAATCTTTCAGTGGAATTGGGGCTTACCTTATATCATATCCTCTCTCTTTCAAGCACAGTTGAATGAAAATAGCGTCTTTTTATCTATTTAATAGATATTCCTATCTTAACGAGGGCTGCTTGCTCTGCTTCACCACCCCATAAGGCTAGGGACTGCACACTACAGAGATTTCTTCCCCTGCCTATGGGTTGGCAGAACGACCTGTGGATCAGATCGGTTTGGTTTTAGAGAGATAATTTCTCCGGGGCGAAGCACGGATCGGATCATCTTGAGTTTTGGTTCAAGAGAAAGTCTTTCTTCCCCGCCCGCCTTAAATCATGGGTATGGAGCCAGCCTCGCTTCACAGCGTGGGGGAAGATCGGTTGAGAATCCCCCGAGGGTTGGTGACCATACTAGCGGCATGCAGGCCTAATTTAACACCGTTTCACGGGTGACCCTCAATAACATAGCCGTCTTATCTGAACCCCTCTGGTATGGGAAAAATGCTTGCTTCACAGGTATTTCCCGAATGTAGGTGGGCTGTTAAGCCCCCCTACCGACAAGCTATCGCAGGGCGCTCGTCCAACGCCCACCAAGCAAGTTAACCATAACTCCAAGTCTTGTCTTGAAAACAACCTCTCTGTGCCGTTAGTGCAACATTTCTCTAGTGTACCTTTGGGGTAGTGGTAACGGGCTCCAGAGCATACCGGTATTCAGTTTCTCTTATCACCGTAGTAATTTCTGAACCAGTGATTTCTCAACCTGAACAAATAGATAAGACTAGGAAATGACCCCTCTTCAAGCGGGGGGAACACCCAGATAGACTTGCTTACCCCCTGCTAGGGAACCCGTGCTGGAGCAATGTAACTGGATTAGAAAAAGGATATATCTCTACTTAGCTATTGCTTGAAAGAGTAATTTATCTCCTTTCTTCTTTTTATTTTAGTAGGTGAAGCTGAGTGAACTCATACCCTTAGGGGGGGAATCACTGAACACAGACT